AAAATGTATTCGATATTTCGATACAATAAAAAACGATCAAAATGATTTTCCAATTTTATTCCACAGTGATTAGTGATTCAAAGAAAGTTTAATTTTGTGAATAAAGTTATAAAAAAAAGTTCTTATTATTACTTTATTTATAATTTAAATTTAAATATTCTATATATATACATGTATTAGTTATATGCATATATTAGTTTAGTCAACTCCAGAGTTGACCGATGAACCTGTTGATTCAAAAGTGCGACATGGGTAAATGTCACAAATGATGAATCGATTTCTTACTTATGTTACTCTATTTTTGTTAGTATCGTCTATAATAATAGATGAATCAAACATTTTCAATTGAATTTATTCTTTCAATTGGTTGGTATTTTTGCTTATCCTCGTATCTTTCAAAAATTGAAACTTAGGGAAGTGCTTTATAAACATATGTATAAAAAGAACATATTTCATTTAGCCTTTTCATGCCTACTATAACTAGTTATTTTGGTTTTCTACTAGCAGCTTTGACTATCACCTCAGCTCTATTTATCGGTCTGAGCAAGATACGACTTATTTGAAATTAATTAAATGAACATGAACAATTCATAAAAAAAAATCTTTCTATGGCAGTTCATATCTTCTACAGTTACTTAACGTATCAATTTCCAATTCTTGGTCATTGAGATTTATAGTCAATACAGATTAATATTTAAGGATAAATATTACCTCCCCTTTCCCCTTTCAAACAAATTGAAATGATTGAAGTTTTTCTATTTGGAATCGTTTTAGGTCTAATTCCTATTACTTTGGCCGGATTATTCGTAACTGCATATTTACAATACAGACGTGGTGATCAGTTGGACCTTTGATTAATTAACATCTCTTTTTTGATTGACCTCCTACTTCCTTTAATCCGCGGGAGGTCAAATTTAGATTGCTGTTCAATTATTTAAGTGTAATTTTCGACTTAACGCGATTAACAAGAACACAGAATCACGCTCTGTAGGATTTGAACCTACGACATCGGGTTTTGGAGACCCACGTTCTACCGAACTGAACTAAGAGCGCCTTATTATCATTATCACAATAAAGATTTTGTGACCCCAATTCATCTTGCATATATATCATAAAATTAAAGATTTATTATGTATGTCCAATTTATCTCAATTGATCCCTCGTTACTGCTCATAAGATAAGTAATAGGTAGGGATGACAGGATTTGAACCCGTGACATTTTGTACCCAAAACAAACGCGCTACCAAGCTGCGCTACATCCCTTTCAATTGGTCTACAGTGTCATTGTAGAGAATCCCTGTCTTGTTTTCCACATCTTTACTTCCTCCATTGATATACAAAAATTCTCTTTTCATTTCTTCTTTTTGGTCTCATATATCATATAACAAACATATAATATATTAAAAGACTTATATTATATAAAGTATGAAATAAATATGAAACCTACCATAAAAAATTAATATTTTTTAGTAATTTCAGGTAGAAATATCTATTTTGTACATTTTAATTTTAATTAGGGACTCCGCGTACAAATACAGGCGGTCAGTCATTAACTACATATACACATCTGGTCATATATGTATTACCATTATGTATTACAAATTACAATAAAATTACAATAACGAATAAAGAAAGAGGAGTTTTTAAAATGCGAGATCTAAAAACATATCTCTCCGTGGCACCGGTAGTAAGTGCTTTATGGTTCGGGTCTTTGGCAGGGTTATTGATAGAGATCAATCGTTTTTTTCCGGATGCGTTGATATTCCCCTTTTTTTCATTTTAGTTATTGATATGAGAAGGGGGAAGAAGATTAGAGATACAATCAAATCTCTGTAACTAATCCCTACCCTTGCCTTCTTTTTTTCTTTGTTTTTTTTTTTTAGAATAACTTATTCTAAAAAAAAAAAAACAAAGAAAAAGCGGTTTCGCCCTCAGTGAAACTATGAACTCGGGCCCAGGCTCAAATTAAATTAATATTAATAATAGAGTGGAAATGAAAATGTGATGGTTGGGGCAACAATATCATACAAGATACTTAACTGAAAATACTGTACGGCAATTCTTAATTATAAATATAGTTAGAAATCATTATATTACTTATTATTACTATATTGATTGCAACGAAATCTTTCTTTTATAATTTGATTTCGAGTTACCTGCTTCTATTTTTTTTTTGTCCTTTATTCTTCTCGGATCGGAAAATTAAAGAATTGAGTGAATCATAAACCAAAGGAGGTTCATGGCCAAGGGTAAAGATGTCCGAGTAACAGTTATTTTGGAATGTACCGGTTGTCTTCGAAATCGTGTTAATAAGGAATCAAGGGGCATTTCCAGATATATTACTCAAAAGAATCGACACAATACGCCTGGTCGATTGGAATTGAGAAAATTCTGTCCCTGTTGTTACAAACATACGATTCATGGGGAGATAAAGAAATAGATCGAACCGACCGCTCGTGTGTCAGTCTTCCAAGGAAGATGAAAAATTACATATTATATATAACATATATTTATTTAAATATAAACAAACCCAATCCTATTTCGATCGGATCAAACATGATGTAGAATTAAGAAATAGGATTGGGATTTTCAGGATAAGGAATAAACAAACCATGGATAAATCCAAGCGAATCCTTCTTAAATCCAAGCGATCTTTTCGTAGGCGTTTGCCTCCGATCCAATCGGGGGATCGAATTGATTATAGAAACATGAGTTTAATTAGTCGATTTATTAGCGAACAAGGAAAAATATTATCTAGACGGGTAAATAGGTTGACCTTAAAACAACAACGATTAATTACTATTGCTATAAAACAAGCTCGTATTTTATCTCTGTTACCTTTTCTTAATAATGAGAAACAATTTGAAAGAAGCGAGTCAACTCGTAAGAAAAAAAAAAAAATTGGAGAAGAATAAATATTTTTTATTGAACGTGTTTCTTCATTTTGATGACTTTATCATATTTTATCATACTAATTTCTACTCTACCTTCCCAGAGTTCATTCTCCAGGGAACTCCATTTAAACTATTCCAACGGATTCCTTCCAATCTCTTTATTTTATGATCTCATTGGAAATCATATAAAGACAACTCTTATTTAATATAGCTATTTGTGCAAGTATTTTACGATTAAGAAGCAACTGTCTCTTGTACAGATTGTGTATTAATTTGCTATAACTAAAGTATACTTTATTCTCGCGAATTACTGCATTTATCCGAGTGATCCACAAACGACGAAAATCTCTCTTTTGTCTACCTCTATCCCGATGAGCCGAAACCAAGGCTCTTATTTTCTGTTGAGTAATAGTACGAGTAAGTCTTGAATGAGCCCCTCGAAAGGTTGATGCAAATAAACGGATTTTTGTTCTACGTCTTCGAGCTATATACCCTCGTTTAATTCTGGTCATTGAATAAATGAAACTTTGATGAATAACTAATCGATTTCCTTTCTTTCAGTTATTCTCTTCCCGTGTCCTAGTCTATTAATAACAAAACGGATTCTTCCAATGTATAAAATAAAAATTCCAATGGCTTTTGCTATTATAACCTTCCCGACCACGATTTTTTCTTTTTTTCTAGGCATTTCACCTATAAAAAAAAATTGTATTGATACTAGGTATTAAAAACACATAGTAAATAAAAAAGTAATAAATATAAATGGATATAGTGGGTTCCATCGTTTCTATGGTTACTTCTTAAACGGTGAGGTCTTCTCTATACACCGGAGCCCTTCTTTCTTTCATTTAATCAATGTTATTGTTAACTTGTACAGTTCAAACTCTTTGGCTCTACCCATAATTATCCAGTACTAGGTCTTTCACAACGAGATCCACTTATACAGTAACGGTATTTAATTATGAAGATTAGCTGGGTAGCTGACCCTGTTAGTCCGTTCTTGCAATAGTAAGGCAGAATTTTTCTGCTTTTTAAAATAGGATTTCCCCTGCTTAATGGATACCATTTGCTATCAATGGAGAATTCTTTCTCATCTTAAATTTAAAATTTTTAAATTGAGGTGATTGGATTTGCACCAACGGAAACCATACATTTGATACCATAATAGAAGGATAGATCCTTTTTATTTTTAGATATTGACTGGAGTTCTTCCATTCTATCCTATTCACTGGTACTGATCGTTGATACTGGATCAATTGTTTTCTTTCTTTTGTCCTAGCCCATGATCTGAACGAGTCGCACATACACCCTAGTACATGTTCCTCGTCGTTGAGGACATCCCCCAAGAGCGGGGGATTTCGTGACATTTCTGATTGGCTGTCTTGTGTTTCTAATAAGTTGTTTAATAGTTGGCATGTTGAATCATATACATAATGGGCTGGTTTAGATCGATCTTAACCGGATGCTTATGAATTATTTTATTTCTATATTAATAGATTAATGAGATTAATTAATAGAATATTAAATAATAGAATATTAAATCCGGTAAGAAGATAAAATCTCAAATAACGAATTCGTGTGAAATCCTTGTTATTTTTTCTTTTTTATTCAGTCGCTACAAGATCAACAATTCCATGAGCTTGGGCTTCTATTGCTGACATAAAAACATCTCTTTCCATGTCTTCGGATACAACCCATAAGGGTTTGCCTGTCCTTTGTGCATAAACCCTTGTGAGGGTTTCGCGCAGCTTCAGTAGTTCTTCCGCTTCCAAGATAAATTCTCCCGTCTGTGCCTCATAAAAAGAGGCAGCAGGTTGGTGGATCATTACCCTGATGATATAACATAATAAATGTTTATTCTATCTCGCATAATGAAAGGTGAAGAGATAAAGAATAATAATAAAAAAAGATATAATTGAACAACCGTACAGGCATCTTCTTTTGCGCATTGCATACGGCTCTATAATGGAATTCACTTTTTTTTTACCTTACTTACACTTACATGGAAAAAATTTTAAATAAATAAATAAAGGGTCTATCAGACTCATGTTGGTAAATGATCCAATAACCACCCTTCTTTTTGGAGTAGTTCAAAAATACTATGAT